ATTAGGGTGCCTGAGGAAAGGGTTATTCTGATATTATAATTCACGTATTTATTTTTACCCCTAATAGTAAAAGTAAGCTAATTAAAGCTGTTGGGTCCATACCCCAAGTATAGAGTTAATAATCCCTCTCTTTTCCAATACATTTAACCCTAAATAAATTCATGCCTCTGTTTTTTGTATTTTTCGGAACCATAATTACTTTAACCTCTTCCTCTTGATTAATAGCTTGGGCTGGCCTAGAAGTAAATATAATGGCATTTATTCCAATTATTTTAACACACAATAAACTAAGAAACGAGTCTGCTTTAAAATACTTTTTTATTCAAGCATCTGGTTCCATTATAATTTTCCTATCAACTATCTTATTAATAAATAATCACATTATAAATTCAATAGATATTACTAATTTATTGACCTCTTCTATAATTCCTCTAGCCTTAGTATTAAAACTAGGTGCCGCCCCAGTACATTTCTGATTTCCACAAGTAATAGAAGGACTTAACTGGTTTGCTTCTATTATATTACTAACATGACAAAAAGTTGCCCCATTATTCTTATTAACAACGTATAACTTATCTTCCCTGTTTATATATCTAGTAATTCTACTTTCTTCAATTGTAGGTGCTGTGGGAGGACTAAACCAACTCTTACTACGAAAAATCCTGGCTTACTCATCAATTAACCATTTAGCCTGAATAATTATAAGAACACTTATCTCGATTAATATCCTTTTCATCTACTTTACCATTTATAGTCTAATTACCCTAACAATTATTTTAGTTTTAATATCTAATAATTTTATTCATTTAACACAATTAATAACTAATCATTATTCCCTTTCACTTATTTCAGTAGGCCTATTTATAAACCTTCTATCTTTAGGTGGAATACCCCCATTTATTGGATTTCTGCCTAAATGATTAGTACTAATATCCCTCACCTCAAACGCTCTTTTCCTGCTCAGAATTCTCCTGGTTCTATGTAGAGTATTAACATTATATTTTTATATACGAATCTCATTTAACCTCCTTATAATATCCCCAAAGATATATTGATCTAATAAATCTTTAATTTCACTAAAGGGCCCCATTAAATTACTTAGAATAAGACCCATCATTACTCTCCCCTTAATAATTATAATATAGAGCTTTAAGTTATTTAAACTATTAACCTTCAAAGTTAAAAAAAAAGTTATTTAAGCTTTAATAACTAATATACCCTTGAATTTGCAATTCAAAATTCTATTTAAACTATAAAGCCCTTTACGCGATGATTATTTTCCACAAACCACAAAGATATTGGCACTATATACTTAATTCTTGGGGCCTGAGCAGCTATGCTCGGAACAGCACTAAGAATATTAATTCGCCTAGAACTTAGCCAACCAGGAAGTCTAATTGGAGATGATCAAATCTATAATGTTATTGTTACAGCCCATGCCTTTATTATAATCTTTTTTATAGTGATGCCAATTATAATTGGAGGATTTGGTAATTGACTTGTGCCTTTAATACTAGGGGCTCCAGATATAGCTTTCCCCCGAATAAATAATTTAAGTTTTTGGCTATTACCCCCCGCATTATTTTTATTACTAGCTTCATCCGCTGTAGAAAAAGGAGCAGGAACAGGTTGAACTGTTTACCCCCCATTAGCATCAACTCTTGCCCATGCAGGCCCATCAGTAGATATAGCAATTTTTTCCCTACACCTTGCTGGGGCATCCTCTATCTTAGGAGCAATTAATTTTATTACCACAATTATTAATATACGAACTGCAGGAATACTATTTGAACAAATACCTTTATTTGTCTGAGCTGTAAAAATTACAGCAGTCCTATTATTATTATCACTACCAGTATTAGCAGGAGCCATTACAATACTCCTTACAGATCGAAACTTCAATACTGCCTTTTTTGACCCCTCAGGAGGGGGAGACCCTATTTTATATCAACACTTATTTTGATTTTTCGGACACCCTGAGGTATATATCTTAATTCTTCCTGGTTTCGGAATAGTTTCCCACATTATCGCACAACAAAGAGGTAAAAAAGAAACCTTTGGATCACTAGGAATAATTTATGCAATAGTAGCTATTGGTTTATTAGGTTTTATTGTATGAGCTCATCATATATTTACAGTCGGAATAGACGTAGACACCCGAGCATATTTTACAGCAGCAACAATAATTATTGCAGTTCCAACAGGAATTAAAATTTTTAGTTGATTAGCCACCCTTCATGGCACACATTTCTCATATGAGACTCCTTTATTATGGGCTCTAGGGTTTGTATTTTTATTCACAATAGGGGGTTTAACAGGAGTTGTATTAGCTAATTCATCAATTGATATTATATTGCATGACACTTATTATGTAGTAGCCCATTTCCACTATGTCCTTTCTATAGGGGCCGTCTTCGCCATTTTAGGGGGTATTACGYTCTGATTCCCTTTAATAATAGGATTTTCATTAAACCCCATATGATCCAAAATACATTTTATACTAATATTTGTAGGTGTAAACATAACCTTTTTCCCTCAACATTTCCTTGGACTTAGAGGAATACCTCGTCGATACTCAGATTATCCAGATGCTTATACAACATGAAATATCGTCTCCTCAGTGGGTTCAACCATGTCTTTTTTTGGTGTATTAATATTAGTTATTATTATTTGAGAAGCAATAATTAGCGCTCGCACAGTCCTTTTCTCAATTAACAACAATGCATCAATTGAATGACAATATCACACCCCACCAGAAGATCATACATACAATCAATTAACACTACTAATTAAATAATTTATGGCAACCTGAGCTAATCTACTATTTCAAAATAGTGCTTCTCCCTTAATAGAACAATTAATTTTTTTCCATGACCACACTTTACTTATCTTAATTATAATTTTATCATTAGTATTATATATATTTATAATGTTAATATTAAACAAATACACTAATCGATTTTTATTAGAAGGACAAGAAATTGAAACCGTATGAACAGTGTTGCCCGGTATCATCCTAATTTTTATTGCATTACCCTCCCTACGACTTTTGTATTTATTAGACGAAGTAAACATCCCAGACTTAACCATTAAAACCACAGGCCATCAATGATATTGATCTTATGAGTATACAGACTTTAACACAATCGAATTTGATTCTTATATGACTCCAGCAGAAGACTCTTCCCTTAGCGGATTCCGTCTATTAGATGTAGATAACCGAACAATTTTACCCCTAAATGCTCAAATCCGAATACTCATCACAGCCGCAGACGTCTTACACTCATGAACAATTCCTGCACTTGGTATTAAAGCAGACGCTGTCCCTAGCCGCCTTAATCAAGTGTCTTTCCTTATTACTCGCCCAGGCCTATGATATGGCCAGTGTTCAGAAATCTGTGGAGCAAATCATAGCTTCATACCAATTGTTCTTGAAACCGTTCCCATAAAATATTTTATCAACTGATTAGCTAACAAAAACTCATTAGATGGCCGAAACATAAGCACTGGTCTCTTAAACCAATTAATAGTATATTATTACTTCTAATGAGAAAATTAGTTAACCTATAACATTAGCTTGTCATGCTAAAATTATCATAAGATATTTTCTTATTCCACAAATATTCCCTATAAATTGATTACTTATGTTTTTTATGTTCGTCACCGTATACTTACTAATAACCCTTTTTATCAACTATAATTATACACACAGACCTATAACAATACAAAGTATACTATCAAAAACAAAATTAAACTGAAAATGATAACAAGCCTTTTCTCTATCTTTGATCCTTCAACCCAAATTATAGCCCTTAAATTAAACTGAATTAGCATTTTATTGGCTTTCATTATAATTCCAACAACATACTGACTAGCCCCAACACGATCTAGCTCCATTTTTAATTTAATTACCATCACATTAAAAAAAGAATTTTCTATTCTCCTGGGCCCTACATCCTTTGCCGGATCAACAATAATACTCCTGAGTTTATTCTTATTCATTTTAATAAATAACTCAATAGGTTTATTTCCATATGTCTTTACAGCCACTAGACACCCAATATTAACTGTAACTTTAGCTTTACCCATCTGGGTGGCTTTAATATTATATGGTTGAATAAACCATACAATTCACATACTAGCCCATCTGGTTCCCCAAGGCACACCCCCGGCTCTCACAATTTTTATAGTTTGTATTGAAACTATTAGTAATTTAATCCGTCCTCTTACGCTTTCTGTTCGACTAGCTGCTAATATAATTGCAGGACACTTACTAATAACACTATTAAGAAACCAAGGGCCTAATAGCTCAACAATTGTTATACCAATTATTATTATAACTCAAATTGCTCTTATTACCCTTGAGTCAGCAGTTGCTATAATTCAAGCCTATGTTTTTGCAGTCTTAACAACATTATATGTTAGAGAAACAACCTATGTCTACTCATAACCACCCATACCACTTGGTAGAAAAAAGTCCCTGACCTATAACTGCAGCCGTTGGAGCATTATCAATCACTATAGGAGGAATTAAACTTTTTCACTCTAACAACATAAATTTAATCACCATAGGATTAGTAATTTTATTACTTACTATAATCCAATGATGACGAGATGTTGCCCGAGAGAGAACTCACCAAGGCCTTCATACCTTAAAAGTAATTATAGGATTAAAATGAGGAATAATTCTATTTATTGTATCAGAAATCCTCTTTTTCGTATCTTTTTTTTGAGCTTTTTTCCATAGAAGTCTCACCCCAACACTAGAAACAGGGTCCATATGACCCCCACAAAATATCATTCCATTTAATCCCTTCCAGGTTCCTTTACTAAACACAGCCATCTTATTATCTTCAGGAGTTACAGTAACTTGAGCCCACCACAGACTAATAAACTCAAACCACTCTCAAGCCACTCAAGCCCTTACTGTTACAGTTATCTTAGGAATTTATTTTACAGCCCTCCAAGCATTTGAATACATTGAAGCCCCCTTTACAATTGCAGACTCAGTATATGGCTCAACTTTTTTCATGGCCACAGGCTTTCACGGTTTACATGTCATTATTGGAACCTCTTTCCTAACAGTCTGCTTACTACGGCACATCTTATTTCACTACTCACCACATCACCACTTTGGATTTGAAGCCGCAGCCTGATACTGACATTTTGTAGATGTAGTATGACTTTTCCTATATATATCAATTTACTGATGAGGAGGCTAAGCTACATGAGTATCTACGTACAATTGACTTCCAATCAATAAGATTAATTATTAAATGTAGTAATTATAATTTTATTTGCCTCAATACTTCTCCTAATCGCTTTATTATTAATATTACTTCCTTTAATTACTTCTCAGCACCCCAAATCAGACCGAGAAAACTTATCCCCTTTCGAATGTGGGTTTGACCCTAAAAATACTTCACGAACCCCTTTTTCACTACAATTTTTCCTTATCGCTGTAATCTTCTTAATTTTTGATGTTGAAATTGCCCTTCTTCTCCCAATACCAATTATTGTAACACACTTCAGTACCATTCACACCTTATTATTAATTGTTTCTTTCCTATTAATTTTACTTTTCGGTTTATATTACGAATGACTAAATGGAGCCTTAAATTGAGCTACCTAGGTGTATAATTAAAATATAATACTTAATTTGCAATTAAACCTTACCTCTTAAAGGTTATGCCTAAATAAGAAGTGAAAAATCACAACCAATTTCGACTTGGCCTTTGAATTATATCCTTATTTTTAGCTAAAGCCAAAATAAGGCAAGTTACTGTTAATAACTAATTGGATCATCACACAATCCTTGCTAAGGAATTATCTTTTATTAAGCCGCTAACTTAATCAATAACACATAACAATGTTAATAGTTCTTTTTCTATAGTGTAAATAACACTTAACACCTTCATTGTTATAATAGAGTAATCTTAGAAACAATATTTATACTAACCCTACTAATAATAGCCCTTACTATCTTATTTCCATTTATATTCCACCCAATAATGATAGGTATTACAATTATCATTTTAGCTTTAACAATTTCAATATTCATATGAACAACATTAAACTACTCTTGATTAGCATATATTTTATTCCTAATTTTCCTGGGTGCCCTTTTAGTTTTATTTGTCTATATCTCCACATTAGCCCCAAACGAAAAATTCCTTAAAATATCTTATTCCCCCTTACTTCTTTTAACCTTTATAGTATTTTCCCCTATAATCCACACAGCAAAAGATACTAATGTAACTAGAATAAACTTTCTCCCACCAATAAAAATTTTCAGTGTCTCCCTCTCTTTAATAACACTCTTTATAGCTATCTATTTACTTCTAACCCTCCTTATTGTTTCAAAAATTACACTCTTCAAAGAAGGGCCCCTACGTATAAGAACATATGACCCTACCACTACGAAAAACACACCCAATTATTAAAATTGTAAATGCTTCTTTAATTGACCTTCCAAGCCCAAGAAACATTTCATTAATATGAAATATAGGCTCCTTATTAGGAGTTTGTCTAATTATCCAAATTATAACGGGATTATTTCTTTCTATTCACTACGCCCCCTCTGCCGAACTAGCTTTCAGAAACATTTGTCATATTTCTCGAGATGTCAATTATGGCTGATTAATACGATCTTTACATGCAAATGGAGCAAGACTATTTTTCATTTGTATATATGCCCACATTGGTCGTGGTCTATATTATAACTCATACACTTTACACTTCACATGAATATCAGGTAGTGCTATCTTTATTATTACAATATTAACCGCTTTTTTAGGTTACGTCTTACCTTGAGGACAAATATCTTTTTGAGGGGCAACAGTTATTACAAATTTACTGTCAACTGTCCCTTATCTAGGCACTGATTTAGTCCAATGAGTATGGGGAGGATTTGCAGTAGACAACGCCACTCTAACACGATTTTTTACTTTCCATTTTCTTTTCCCTTTTGTCATTGCAGCCTTAGTTATTATTCATTTACTTTTTTTACATCAAACAGGATCAAATAACCCCCTAGGCCTAAAAATAAATGTAGACAAAATCCCTTTCCACCCCTTCTTTTCATTAAAAGACATTATAGGACTAATAACTTTACTCGCCCCCTTCACAGCCATTGCCTTACTTTCTCCAAATCTCTTAACAGACCCAGAAAATTTTATCCCCGCCAATCCTTTGGTTACCCCGATCCACATCCAACCAGAATGGTACTTCTTGTTTGCATATGCCATTCTACGCTCTATCCCAAACAAATTGGGAGGAGTAATTGCCCTAGTCTTATCCGTCCTTATTCTATTCGTCCTTCCTTTAATAGACTTTAAGCTAATTAAATCAACACAATTTCACCCTATAAGACAAATTGCTTTTTGAAGATTTATTAACATCTTCATCCTATTAACGTGAATTGGAGCACGCCCCGTAGAAGCCCCTTTTATTCTAGTGGGCCAGACTTTAACAATTATATATTTCACATTCTTTTTACTAAAACCACTAAATAAAATACTATAGCTATTTAACTAATTAAGATAATATCTTGAAAATATTACATAGAGCATAATAACTCTAATAGCTTGTTTTTATAATTTAATTAAAATACTGATCTTGTAAATCAGATCTGAGATAACCTCTAAAAACACTAAATAATAAGTTTGAGTTTTCTTTTTTTTTATGAATAAAGAAAAACTCAAACACATATACTCCCTCTCTCTCTATATACATCTCTTTATTACTTATCTTTTAAGAAACACATTACATTAAATATATATTTTAACCATTACGATACCCTTAAAGATCTTCATGCGCTATATAGCAGTTAATCACCCCAAAAACTTACTCTCATAATCGCCCCGGCTTGGCAGTAAACCTTATACGTCAATTTTCAATTAATAAAGATAAATTTCTTCCTCCAGGAATCTCCAAGAGATTCCCTTCGGATTTTTCTAACTCTCTGTAATATACGAAACCTGAAGGGTACCAACTAGATTAAACTCTTCCCGTCTAATAATCTATCAGCTAGATATACTTATAATAAATAAATATATTATATATAGATAGTCTATAATGAACATTTTAATTACACCTTTCCCTTCCGCTTTAAAAAGGAAGGAAAAGGTGTAATACCCCCTAGTTTGAGCTAGGTCTAAAAGAGTCAAATTCTTTTGTGCCATACACTAAGATATATAATGACAAATAGACTGGCTATTATAAGAGAATTTACAGTTCTCCGCCTAGGGTCGGCCATATCACTTATTTAAAGACCTAAATCTTCTAGGCTTCTTCAAAGCCTCGCTTTAAATAAGCTATTTAAATACATTATATAAAATAGCACAAAAAATCAAGTTAAAAACAGTAAAATAAAAACCTTAACCGAATTACGTTGTCAGTTTTGAATGTGAAGTCCAATAAATCTAAAATATTTCATGAGTCCTTGTCCACCAAAGTATTCTCCTCAAGTTTTATCACTATAGAAAACAACTGTATCCCCTAACACTAAGGGGGTTTTAATTAAATACTGAGTAGATAGGGCGGGCATAAACCACATAGAACTAACAAAAGCCCGCTGAGCGGGCTTTACCGGTTTTAGCTCACCCATATTATAGAGTGTTCTAATTCCTATAATGACTCCTATAGCAATTAATACCCCTGGTATTAACTTAAAAGGGGTGTTTAAAATAATTACAGGAGGCGTTTCAAATAGTACCCAACTAAAAATTGCTCCTCCAAATAAAGCACCAATAAATAAAACTATTATAGGACTAGTGTATCCTTTCTCATTATCTTCAACTGAGAGTAGGGTTACTCCAGCATAAGATTTCCCTCTTAAGTATCAACTTAATCGAAAAGAATATATACAAGTTAATAGGGTTGAAATATACAACACCCCTACTATAAACAAATTTAAATTTGAATAAGCCACAAGCTCTAAAATTAAGTCTTTAGAGTAAAACCCTGCTATAAAAGGAAAGCCACATAATGAAAAATTAGCTGAGTTTAACAAAACCAAACTTAAAGGCAGACTTACTAATAGCCCACCTATTAAACGAATATCTTGATTTCCGTTTATCATATGAATAATTTTCCCTGCACAAAGAAATAATAATGCCTTAAATAACGCATGTGTAATTAAATGGAAAAAAGCAAATAGCTCATTTCCTAGAGCAACTATTCTTATTATTAAGCCCAGCTGTCTTAAAGTAGACAGAGCAACAATTTTTTTTAGATCTATTTCAAAATTAGCCCCTAATCCTGCCAAAAACATAGTAAATATAGCTAAGAAAAATAAAATTTTCTTAATTATAATGAAGGGCTCCAGCAAATGTGAAAAACGAATTAAAAGGTAAACACCAGCAGTCACCAAAGTTGAAGAGTGTACTAAAGCAGAAACAGGAGTGGGAGCTGCTATAGCAGCTGGTAGTCAAGCCGAAAAAGGTATCTGAGCGCTTTTAGTCAAACCTGCCACAAGGACACAAATAACAACTCAAACATTAAATATATTAAAGCACTCTAATGAATAAAAATTTCATCTACCGAAAGATATTAATCAACCAATAGCAATTAATAAACCAACATCTCCAATTCGATTACTAAGAACTGTTAATATCCCCGCTCTAAAAGATTTATAGTTCTGATAATAAATTACAAGACAATAAGATACAAGGCCTAAACCATCTCAGCCTAATAAAATACTGATAAATCTAGGGCTTAAAATAACCAATACTATAGACAACACGAATAATAATACTAATATAATAAATCGAGTTATATATATTTCGCCCTCTATATAATAATGTCTGTAATATAATACACTGGAAGAAATAACTAATACAACACTGAAAAAGAGCAAAGATATTCAATCAAATAAAAAAACCAAACTTATATCCATCCCATTTATAGAAAAGAAAACCCACTCAAATAAATAAACCTTATCAAAAAAGAATAAAAATAAAGAACACCTAACAATAACTAACCCAATAACACCCAAGAAAAAGGACATTATCTTACTAACATTAAAATCCTTCACTACCTAAAGTAAATCATACATCAAAAGAACCACAATCTTTTATTTTAATTAAACTATTTAAGTATAAAGCAAAAAAGTCTATTTTTATGAATAAAATATTTAAAGGAATCCAGTGTAATAATAAAACTAAATACTCAACCATTAATATTTCATAAAAAGGTATTGTCCCTTTAACTAAAGATCCGTGCTGAATTGAAGAATATAAATATAAACAATAAGCTGCTCTAAAGAAAGATAAAAACACTAAAATAAATATTATAAAAACACTATATCTTAAAAGACACCCTAAGAGGGAAATCTCCCCAATTAAATTTAATGATATAGGCGCCGCTATATTAGAACTAACCAGCAAAAATCATATTAGAGCTCCTCTTGGCAATAAATTAATTAATCCTTTATTTACTAATACTCTCCGACTATGTAATCGCTCGTAATTAATATTAGCTAGACAAAAAAGACCAGAAGAACAAAGCCCGTGACCTACTATTAAAATAAAAGCACCTGACAAGCCTACTCAACTTATTGTTATTAAACCACCAATTACTAATCCTATATGTACTACAGAAGAATATGCAATTAACGACTTAAGATCTCTTTGACGTAAACATACCAATCTTATATATAAACCCCCAACTAAACTAATTCTTATTCAAACCACCCCTAAGCTTTTTACTATAAATATAAAATATTCACTGATCCGATATAGGCCAAATCCCCCTATTTTCAATAAAATTCCAGCTAAAACTATTGAGCCAGAAACAGGGGCCTCAACATGAGCTTTAGGGAGCCACAAATGAACAAAAAACATGGGTATCTTTACCAGAAATGCCCCCACTCCACCTAAAAAAATAAAAGATCTAAATCAGTTCAGCTCTCTAAATAAATTCATTAAATTAAAGCTTTTAACACTTAATCATAAAATTACAACTAATAAAGGCAAAGAAACAAATATAGTATAAAAAATTAAATAAAGACCCGCCTGAAGGCGTTCAGGTTGATACCCCCAACCAATAATTAATAAATATGTAGGAATTAAAACTGCCTCAAAAGAAATATAAAACCAAATTAAATTAATACTAAAAAAAACCAAAGATAAAAAGACTAATATTGAAAGTATAATAAGTAAAAAATATAATTCATTATATTTAATAGCCTTTAGTCTTGCTAACATCATTAATATAATGATTCAGATACTTAATCAAACCAACGCCGTTCTCAATAAGCCCCCTCCTAGTCTATTACCTAAATAACTAAAGTCAATGAACTCATAGTGTCCTAATAATAAAATATATAAAGATATAGCGGCCAATATAAAATATAATAACTCTCATGTGAAGCCTGCAAATAATAACCCTGTTAAAATAACGATTAATATACCTAGTTTTAACATTCCAAAATATTAAAATTGTAAAAAAAGTCTCTACCATGAGTACGAATTAATGCAACAACAATTCTGAGCCCTAAGGCCCCTTCACATGCTGCAAAAGTAAGAAAATATAAAATAAAATATCTCTCAGCTTCAATCTCTATAAATACCCCTGTCAAACCAACAATAAGTCCTAATATAATAAATTCTAGTCTTAACAACATATTTAAAATGTGTTTTCGGACAGAAACAAATGAAAAGAATCCTCTTATAACCAAAAAATACATGACCATATGTGTTCAAAAAAGGGATTATTGTCCCGTCTATAACTTCCAAAGTTAAAATTTTAATTAAACTATTTTTTGAGTTAAAATACATCACCACACAAAAGCATAATAAAATATAATTTAATGAAATAGGTAAAAAACTTTTCCAGGCTAAAAATATTAACTTATCATATCGAAATCGAGGTAGTACTCCTCGAACTCAAATAACTATAAAACTTATTAGTAACCCTATTCCTAAGCCAACTAAGCCCCCACCAAAAAACAAAATACCAGTTAATAAACTAATAAATAAAATCCCGCCATACTCAGCTATAAATAGTAAGGCAAAGCCTCCTCCACTATACTCAACATTAAACCCTGATACCAACTCTGATTCCCCCTCTGCAAAATCAAAGGGGGTTCGATTTAACTCTGCTAAGCCAGAAATAAACCAAATATAAAACAAAGGCAGTAATAAAAGCACAAACCATACTACGTATTGGTGTCTTATAATAACAGTTAAATCATAACTTAAAGACATAATAACAACTCCCAATAAAATCAGAGCCATACTAACCTCATAAGAAATTGTTTGAGCCACACCTCGTAAAGCCCCCAATAGTGCATATTTAGAATTAGAAGACCATCCGGAGCCAAACAAAGTATAAACACTAAAACTGGTACAACATAAAAAAAATAAAATACCATACTCATAATCAAATAAGCCTACTAATAAAGGGTAAATAACTCAACTTAATAATATTACAAATAATATAATAGTTGGGCTCAAATAATACACGTAATAGTTTATATGAAAGGGGTGTCTTAAGCTTTTAGTAAACAACTTTACTGCATCAGCAAAAGGCTGCAAAACTCCAATCAATCTAACTTTATTGGGCCCTTTACGAATTTGAATATACCCTAACACCCTTCGCTCAAAAAGAGTAATAAAAGCTACTCTAACTAAAACCATAATCACTAAAAATAAAAAATTTACAGTAAAAATAACTACATTAATTATTATAAGAGAAATCTCATAATAGAAGCTTAAATTCTATGCACTAATCTGCCATTATAATTTGTTATATGTATAAAATACTTAAGTGAATTCTAAATTCAATGCACTAATCTGCCAAAATAACCATCATCAGTTTTCATAAAATTTTACTAAAATCACTTATAATAAAAATTTTATATTAAATGGTCCTTTCGTACTAATTTAAAAGTTTATAACAAAAGATAGAAACCGACCTGGCTCACGCCGGTCTGAACTCAGATCATGTAAGAATTTAAAGGTCGAACAGACCTTCTATACCAACTACTACACCAGTAAGACTTCTTAATCCAACATCGAGGTCGCAAACGCTTTTGTCAATATGAACTCTCAAAAAACATTACGCTGTTATCCCTATAGTAACTTAGTCTTTATATCATCCAAAATGGATCATATTGACGCTGCTTAATATATTAAAAATTAATAGTGTTAACTACTTGCCGCCCCAGCAAAATTATTTAGCAAGTAAAATTTTTATTAAAATAAAATCTTACCTGTTAAAAATAAAATTTAATAGGGTCTTCTCGTCCCTTTGTGCTATTTAGGCTCTTTTCCCTAAAAATAAATTTTATACTTTTAAGCTTGAGACAGCTAATCTCCGTCGAACCTTTCATACCAGTCCCCATTTAAAAGACTAATGATTATGCTACCTTTGTACAGTCAAAATACTGCAGCCCTTCAATATATCAGTGGGCAGGCCTGATTTTTTACTTAAAACCAAAAAACCATGTTTTTGCTAAACAGGCGAAAATTAAAATTGCCGAATTCCTTAAGCTTAACTACATCTTTAATTAAGTTAAATAAGTAAATTACTACTAATATAATCATTATTGCTAATATATCTAAATTATCAAAACACTTTAATATATAATATAACACCCTCAAAAATAAATTAAAATATAACTTCATTATAACATTGTAAAAATTAGAGCAATCTTAAATCTAAATAATTTAAAAATCAATAAATTATATAAATTATTTATAAAAGCTTATCCCTTTATAAATATTAATTAAATTTAAATAAAATTTAACTTTAATTAAATTAAATTCTTAAAGAACCAGAAACCTTATTGTTTGAATAATATATCATCCCTAAGACAAAATTAATACTAATTATGCAACATTAGTATAATAAAACCTTAGCCCACAAATATATCGGGAAAAATAGCTTATTTATTATTTTAATTACCCCTAATACACAAGGTACAAGTATTAAATTTTTCTTTTCTAAAAATTAAAAGATCCTTTACAGTACATTAAACTAACAAAATTTTCTAAATAATACTAAACAATATATTGCTTTACACATATAGTACTAAACTGATTTATCAAAATATCTTATAAAGAAAATTTTTCAGTGTAAATGAAATGTTTTAACAAACTCTATTTTGCTATATCCAGGCACATTTTCCAATACGCCTACTATGTTACGACTTGTCTCAACTTATATGAGAGTGACGGGCGATGTGTACATATTTTAGAGCTAAAAATCAGCTTTTCTTATTATTAAAAACTTACTAATAAATCCACCTTTATAGCCCATTTCCATAAACCAATCCATAATAATTACTACTATTGTAACTCATCATTCAACCTTTCCCATAAGCTGCACCTTGACTTGACGTCTAGAAGTTAATACAAAAAGAAAACACAATCTATAAAAGTTTTCTGACGACAGCGATATACAAGCTGTAAACAAGAGAAAGTCAACTTTTCGTGTAATATCGATAACAGGACAAGTTCCTCTAATAAGAATAAAATACCGCCAAATCCCTTAAATTTCTAGAACTCTTATACTACTCAGGTAATAATGCTATATTGAAAATAACTGGGTATCTAATCCAGGTTTATATTTTCAATTTTAAACCTTTCGTTTTATATATACCGTATTAAAAGGAGTCCAGTCTTAATTTTACCTAAAAATAAACCATCTCAAATCTGTTGAAATAATCAAACTAATTTCTTTTTACCAACAACCTTTCTTTACCCCACCTGTATAACCGCAAGTGCTGGCACGGGTTGACTTAGAGCTATTAACATTACTACATCAAGACTAACCTTATAAATAAATTAATTCACTACTAATTAAATATTAAATTACATAAAGTATATAAAATAAGCTAACAAGAAAAGCACAAACAAGGATCAAACTTTATATGTATAAAAATTAAAAATAATTTATTTAAACTTTATTAATTTAACCCCTTTTTCATTTAATACAACTACTTTTTTATTAGTCCCCTTCCTCTAACTAGTCTGTTTTAATAATTTAATAAATTAAAGTTTTATTTTATATAATTTGTTCTTTTTATCTTTTGGCTTGAATAGGTTTTTGTTTTAAAATACATAATTATTTTCATGTTTTATCATGCTCATATAATTAAAACCTAATGGTTTTCAATAAATATGAACTCTTACTTTTGTTTTAAACAACCTGCTTATTTAATGAC